TGCGACTCGTTGCGTTGGTTTTTTTTTTTTAGAGTGGTTAGAATTCAACAAAAAAATAAACCAACTCGTAGTATTAATTAATTAATAACTATAGAACTAATAACCAACTCATCGCTTCGCATTATCTGGATCTAAAGAACCAGTCAAGATATAAGTAAAGATATGATATATTGGCGATATCATTATACCAACTGAAATATTGCATAAAAAAAAAAAGAAAAAAGAATCTGATTATGAGTTGTGAAGCAATAAGAATATATGGATAAATGAAAGGGTGAAAGAAAGAGAGAAAAAGAATATCAATGATATATAATTCTAATATGTAAGGTCTATGAGTCATGTCATAAAAGGTAGTGTAATAAAGCATCAATATTAATTAATCCATAATTAGATGACTATATTCATAGAACAAACAAATCAAGAGCCCCGAGTCACTAAAAACTGAGAAGGTTGACTCAAGAAAAAAGAAAATGGAATTAGAGGCTCCATTGTACAATTCAGACCTAACCATTAATCGAGAAGCGATGGGAACGACGGAACCTGTGAATGCCTAAGATTTTATTAAAAACGAATCTTAATGATTCATTGGGTGGGATGGCGGAACGAACCAAGAACCAATCCATTTATTCTGAGGAATCATGTTCTGAGGAGTCATGGGCTAACCCTACATCTGAAATAGATAATGAAAGAGTAAATATTCGCCCGCGAAAATTTGGATTTTTTTGGATTTCTAAATAGGGGCCAATCCGAAATAAAAGGAAAAACAAAATAAAGATTCGTTAGAACCTTATAACATAACAAAACAACATTATCTATTTATATCTAGATAGCAAGAATTGTCTATAATAGAAAAAGAATACTTGTTTAGTTATATATCAAAACAAGATATACAAATTTCCAATAGATTAGATGAAATCTCAAAAAATCCCACGACGATTCGGTATATTATTTTATTCATTAAATCCATGTATATTCTATTTTAATCGTTTCATTCGCGAGGAGCCGTATGAGGTGAAAATCTCATGTACGGTTCTGTAGTAGAGATGGAATTGAGAAAGAACCATCAACTATAACCCCAAAAGAACCAGATTCCGTAAACAACATAGAGGAAGAATGAAAGGAATATCCTCTCGAGGTAATCATATTTGCTTCGGTAGATATGCTCTTCAGGCACTCGAGCCCACTTGGATCACATCTAGACAAATAGAAGCAGGGCGGCGGGCAATGTCACGAAATGCCCGCCGCGGTGGAAAAATATGGGTACGCGTATTTCCAGACAAACCGGTTACAGTAAGACCTACAGAAACACGTATGGGGTCGGGAAAAGGATCTCCCGAATATTGGGTAGCTGTCGTTAAACCAGGTAGAATACTTTATGAAATGGGCGGAGTCACAGAAAATATAGCCAGAAAAGCTATTGCAATAGCAGCATCCAAAATGCCTATACGAACTCAATTCATTATTTCGGCATAATAATTAGAACCAAAGGAAAGAGGTCTTTGGGATGAAAAAAAAACAATTGCAATTGTAGGTTTCTTTTTTTTTTTTTTTTGGATACACAATATTTCTTTTTTTTTACTTCGCCCTTTGCACTGAAAGAACAGAGAAAAAAAAAATGATATGATTCAACCTCAAACCCATTTGAATGTAGCCGATAACAGCGGGGCCCGCGAATTGATGTGTATTCGAATCATAGGAACTAGTAATCGACGATATGCTTATATTGGTGACGTTATTGTTGCTGTAATCAAGGAAGCAGTACCAAATACACCTTTAGAAAGATCAGAAGTGATCAGAGCTGTAATTGTACGTACTTGTAAAGAACTCAAACGTAACAACGGTATGATAATACAATATGATGATAATGCTGCGGTTGTCATTGATCAAGAAGGAAATCCAAAAGGAACTCGAATTTTTGGTGCGATCGCCCGGGAATTGAGACAGTTAAATTTCACTAAAATAGTTTCATTAGCACCCGAGGTATTATAAGACGAGACCGTGATATATTTAGAGTATTTGAATGAATTTAGAGTATTTGAATGAATTTAGAGTATTTGAATGAATTTAGAGTATTTGAATGAATTTAGAGTATTTGAATGAAATAGATTAATTAATAGATTGATTATGTCTCACGCATATACCTTTTGTAATTATTATAAATTGTAATTATTATAAATAGAAATATTCTAAATTAAATAGAAATATTCTAAATTAAATAGAAATATTCTAAATTAAATAGAAATATTCTAAATTAAATAGAAATATTCTAAATTAAATAGTCTAAATATCAAAAATTATATAAATATCAAAATCAAAATATTTAATAATTCCATAAATATTTAATAATTCCATAATTCATAAATAAAAAAGAAAATATTCAAGATTATTAATAATCTAAATAATTTAATAAAATTAATAATTAATAAAAGAGCATGTTGATTATATCAAAAGTCAAGGGCAACAATCATTTTAGTTTATCATGGGTAAGGACACCATTGCTGACATAATAACCTCTATACGAAATGCTGACATGAATAGAAAAGGGACGGTTCGAATACCATCTACTAACATCACCGAAAACATTGTTACAATACTTTTCCGAGAAGGTTTTATTGAAAACGTGAGAAAACATAGGGAAAGCAACAAATATTTTTTAGTTTTAACTCTACGGCATAGAAGAAATAGGAAAGGATCATATAAAACGATTTTGAATTTAAAACGAATCAGTAGACCTGGTCTACGAATCTATTCTAATTATCAACGAATTCCTAGAATTTTAGGAGGGGTGGGGATTGTAATTCTTTCTACTTCTCGAGGTATAATGACAGATCGAGAGGCTCGATTAGAAAGAATCGGCGGAGAAATTTTATGTTATATATGGTAATCTTTCTGATATCCGAATTATATGAGAAACTTACATACATTTTTGTGAAAAAAGAGAGAGAAAAAGCGGGTTTCTAATATCACTCCTCATACATTAGTTAATACGGGAAGGGGTTTTAACTGGAATAGGAATAAAAGAAACAAATGGATTCATGAGGGTTTAATTACTGAATCTCTTCCCAATGGTATGTTCCAGGTTCGTTTCTATAATGAAAATATGATTCTAGGTTATGTTTCCGGAAGGATTCGACATAGTTTTATACGTATACTACCGGGAGATAAAGTAAAAATGGAAGTAAGTCATTTTGATTCAAGCGGAGGGCGTATAATTTATAGACCCCGGAACAAAAATTCGAATGATTATACTGTTTTTCAACTTCAACATTCTTTTTTTTATGGGGATACAATTAGAAGTTAAACATTTCAGGAAACCCTATTTTCTTCCAATAACAATAAATAGATTCGGAGAATGACAAATATGAAAATAAGGGCCTCCGTTCGTAAAATTTGTGAAAAATGTCGACTGATCCGTAGGCGCGGACGAATTATAGTAATTTGTTCCAATCCAAGACATAAACAAAGACAAGGATAATCTTTCCAAAAAACAAAAAAGGGGGGCTTTCTAAAACTAAAGGACCGGATGCACAAATAAAAAAAATCAAATAATTAACAATAATTAAAAAAAAATGAATTACTAATATATTAAATATACAAATCAAATTAAAATTTTAAAAATGGAATTTATAAAGGAGATTCTAATTTGATGGCAAAACCTATACCAAAAATTGGTTCACGTAGAAATGGACGTATTGGTTCACGTAAAAATGCGCGTAAAATACCAAAGGGAGTTATTCATGTTCAAGCTAGTTTTAACAATACAATTGTGACTGTTACAGATGTACGAGGTCAGGTGATTTCTTGGTCCTCCGCCGGTACTTGTGGATTCAAGGGTACAAGAAGGGGGACACCATTTGCCGCTCAAACCGCAGCAGGAAATGCTATTCGGACAGTAGCGGATCAAGGTATGCAACGAGCAGAAGTCATGATAAAAGGTCCCGGTCTCGGAAGAGATGCGGCATTAAGAGCTATCCGTAGAAGTGGTATACTATTAAGTTTCATACGGGATGTAACACCTATGCCACATAATGGATGTAGGCCCCCTAAAAAAAGACGTGTGTAAAAGGAAAAATAAACATTGAAGAGATTTCAAGAGAAATAAATAATTCAAGGATTTGATCAAAATAGATTACTATGGTTCGAGAGAAATTAAGAGCATCCACTCGGACACTACAGTGGAAGTGTGTTGAATCAAGAGCAGACAGTAAGCGTCTTTATTATGGACGCTTTATTCTGTCTCCACTTATGAAAGGTCAAGCCGACACAATAGGCATTGCGATACGAAGAGCTTTGCTCGGAGAAATAGAGGGAACATGTATCACACGTGCAAAATCTGAGAAAATACCACATGAATATTCTACCATAGTGGGTATTCAAGAATCAGTACATGAAATTTTAATGAATTTGAAAAAAATTGTATTGAGAAGTAATCTGTATGGAACTCGGGACGCGTCTATTTGTGTCAAGGGTCCTGGATATGTAACTGCTCAAGACATAATTTTACCACCTTCTGTGGAAATCGTTGATAATACACAACATATAGCTAACCTAACAGAACCTATTAATTTGTGTATTGGATTACAAATCGAGAGGAATCGCGGATATCGTATAAAAACACTAAATACCTTTCAAGACGGAAGTTATCCTATAGATGCTGTATTCATGCCTGTTCGAAATGCAAATTATAGTATTCATTCTTATGTGAATGGGAATGAAAAACAAGAGATACTTTTTCTCGAAATATGGACAAATGGAAGTTTAACTCCTAAAGAAGCGCTTTATGAAGCCTCCCGGAATTTGATTGATTTATTTATTCCTTTTTTACATGCGGACGAAGAAAACTTAAATTTAGAAAACAATCAACACAAAGTTACTTTACCCCTTTTTACTTTTCATGATGGATTGACTAAACTAAGGAAAAATCAAAAAGAAATAGCATTGAAATCGATTTTTATTGACCAATTAGAATTGCCTCCCAGGATCTATAATTGTCTCAAAAG